ACATGGGGAGCTATGGTGTTTTCTCCAAGAGTTCGGAGCAAGAAAGCCCCCTCAAGGATGGAATATTCCAAATCATGAATGGAGTGACTCCGATGATGATTGGGACTTCCAATCTGAACAACACCGATGGTTCTCATACTTATTCAGTCTTAGGGGATGTGGGGAGTGCAGCACCTGACGGCTGGACCTCTGAAGTTGATGAATTTTTGGAAGGTAGAGTCTAGTCTTATCATGCCAGATGGTTCATCTTTCTGAAGAAATAGCCCAAGTCAACCAGATGTAGTTACGATCTGGCAAGAAATGACCTCCCGTTCCGAATTAAGGTCAAAATCTTGTGCAAGAGTTGTCTCAGTCTAAGAATATATCATCCCAAAATCCTGAAAGTCCCGTCCAGGATCATGGTCTATCGCAAAATAAAAACCCTGGGGGGCACCCCTATAGACCGAGGTGCTGGGGGCACCCTCTCGAGCCAAAACGCAGTTACCCAACGAGGGAGACCACGAATGCTTGCTGGTCAAACATTAGCGGCTAATGGACAACATGTTCGCTATGACATATTAGCTCACCTCAAAAAGATTCCTGCACTCCTCAGCGTATACGATGCATTGAAGATGTCTGCAGAACTAAGGATGTCCCTAGTATACGCATTAACGAACCCAGAGGAGTTTTCTAATGAAGTTAACCAAGTTGAGATGAGAAGTAGTGAACCAACTTATGCCGAGTGTTTGGCTTTGATCACGTTTACGGACGATTACTTGCAACCAGGACTCATTAAGCATAACAGGCCTTTGTTCATTTCAGGATACCTTAATGGATTGGAGATAACAAGAATCATGATAGATAGGGGATCGGCTGTGAATCTCCTACCTTTGAGAATGCTAAAACGTCTCGGGATTGCTATTCATCGATTGGCCCCAAGCAATCGACTTATCCAAGGATTTAACCAAAGTAGGCAGAGGTCTCTGGGCATTGTACGACTTGAATTAAAGATCGAGGAATTGGAGGATACCATACCCCTTTATGTCATTGATGCGGAAACATCAAACAATGTTCTACTTGGGCAGCCTTGGATGCATGAGAATTGTGTCGTCCCTTCTACTTCTCACTAATGTTTCAAGTAAACCAAAGGTGGTGAGCAGAAGAGGGTGAAAGCAGAAGCGTATTAGCAGATGCTATATTTGATTTATCCAAAGATGAAATAAATGCTACAAAGCTCAAAAAGGGGCTTAAGGTATACGATGCGAAAGCTCTTCGAATGATGCAAGCAATGGGATACTCAATTGAGGAAGCCCAAGGGTTGTGCAATGGAAGAGGAATGTTAGCACCCTTTGACGCAATGTATTCTCCAGCACAAAAGAGAGCTCTCTTTGAAGATCCATAATGCGTCAAAGTCTTTAGGCGGCCGGGCTTAGGGTGTGACGAGAAGGTTGAGGTACCCGAGCAAGATAGTCACATGTTCGAAGATGATACTAAAGTCTTCCACATTTCTGAGGAACATGATTCTGATGAAAATGACGAAGTTCAGAAAGAAAAGGAAGAAGAACTAGAGCTATTTGAATAGCACGAACAACTTTGACTCGTACTGTCTCACCAGCTACTGGATAAGCAGTCAAAAAAGCTACTGCTACTGGAACTTAAATAAACAGGATTTTGTTTCAATTCAATGCATCCGGCTAAGAGGAAGAGGAATAGGATCAGTCTTTTGTGAAAGTGCCCCACCCCCTATTTGAGTAAGGCTGACCAAGAAAACCTCCTTTCTCGATTCCGATCTCAGCCCTAAACAGGGATCGTTCAGCGGCCTTCAAACGGCCTATCCGTTGCCTTTTGATTCAGAGCCTCATCAGATCTATTTTTCTACGCGCCCTAACTCTCGTAAACTCGGATTCCCCGCCCCGCTTGGCTGAATTTACATTCCGACTTATTATAGTCCAAGTAAAGGATGAGGGGTGCCCTAAATGTGTGCGGTAGCACTCCTTATTTCCAGAAAATAGGAGTAGAATGAAAAGAGGCGCAAGCTTGTAATCTTCGATTTTCCGCCTTTTGAAATGCACTTTTGCTCTTGTTTGATGTGACAACTCAGAAAAGCTCTTTGCCTAAGGTTTCTGTAACTAAAAAGGGGCAATCCAGTAAGTCAATGCAGTCAAGCCAGTAAGTAGGGAGGTCCAGCTTTGCAGTCTAGCGAGTCAAGGGATGAAAGCGAAGAAAGCGGTTTTTCCTCAATGGATAGGCTCAGTTCAGCTCACGAAGAAGACGAAGAGCTGTCCTCGCTGTCTTATCCCGGGCCTTACGGCACAAATGCCCATGTATATGTTGGGTGGTAGCAGTTTTCAAGAGCAAAAAAGCCCGAGCAAAAGTTAGGGGTCGAGCGCCAGCCTTGATCAGTATAGGGGGGTAAGATCCTATCTGAATGAGTAAGAGCTATCACTTTAAGAATAGTGCCATTTTGAGTCTTAGAATGGATCCATGAACAGAGCTAGGGGAACCTGCGCACGCAAGAGAAGTGCTACGGCCAAGAACCAAAGGAGGCCAACGACTAAGGAGCAGCCCAAGCGAAATAGAACTACGACTCAGCATAGGGCGAAGAGATTCGCTCACAAACAAAGGATGTGACGCACCCGTCGGCCTCAGATGGACGAGACAAAGAGCGCAACTCAGGGGGCGAAAACTCAAAGAGGTGGAGGTCCGGACAAGGCTAGAGCCAAGCAGAGGGATGGATCCGGGGAGGGAGATGGGGGCGGTGCCGCGGAATGCGTCGCGCTTGGTGATGCAGTACACCGAGCGCCACCCCCGGTTGTGCATGCGGTACTCCGTCACCGAGCCGTAGATCCACCCGATCCCGCCCTCGTACCATTCCCTTCTGCTGCTATAGCCTCCATGGAGAAGGTTGGCAGAACACAATTCCTGCTGCTAGAAAGAAAGAAAATAGATGAAGTGAACCGATCTCCTATTTATAAGGTATAAGGTGTTGGACTTAGGACTCTTGAACTTGAAGGTGGGATTGTACCGGTCGACTGAACGATGGGAGGATAAATCCTTTTAAGGGCGCCTATTTACTAACCTATTTTATTGGGCTTGCTTGGCTTTCTCTTAGCTTCCCTTCACTTGTCCCATATACTTAGAGCAAGAGGAATCGGGTTCGGGTGAGCAATGAATCCACTCGCGCTTACTTACTTTAGTGGTAGTTCGAGCTCGCTTCTAGTACCCTTACTGCTACTGCTTGAGTAAGCTTTCTCTCCCGAGCCTGCTAAAAAACTACAGGCGTAGGCTTTTCTTAGAGCTGAGAAACTACAGGGCGCGCGCTTTGAAGCCTTTTTTTCAGCTGAACAAGAAAAAAAAAGATATGATATAGAAACAGCCCTAGCAACAGCAAGGAGCAATATCTCATCTTTCAACAGAAGGAAAGAACACCGGAACGATCTGTCTACCCCCCAAAAAAAGCTTCTGCTATCGAAGAAAACCGGAAAAGATTGGCTCGCCTCCTCCTTTATCCCCAGTTTAGAAACCTGCCCGGCACGGAAATGAGGGATTTCATTCGGAGACTTCTACTGCTGAGTGCCCAGCCCAGTTTCACTCTGCCGTCGTTCCACGCCCATCATCAATCATACATCGAAAGCCATTGAATGCCTGACCCTAGTCCTTCCTCCCGGCAAAGGGAGGGGGTCTAAGGGGGATTAAGGGAGTTTAAGGAAAGAGCGTCATTGGCCCAGTAAACCAATATTCCGGCATCCGTTCTACTATAGCCCAGCCCGTTCCGGAGCAAGCATAAGTGAAAGTTTATCCATTAGAAGACCCAGCGGATAGCGATCGGGATCTAGAGCCCTATTAGATTAGATAAGGGGGCGTAGTTTTATAGTGTGTTGCGGATCACCTACCACGTTAAGGCCTACCTTACTTTGACTTTGACTTATAGTTATAGTGGACCCAATGATTATATATTGGACTATACCAACATATGCAAATGATTGGCATAATCACCGGCGGGACAGAGACACGGGTTGCAGTTTAAGTTCCAGAGTCTACAGACCCAGAGTTAGGTGTTGACCGGGCAAAAGCATAAGTCGTTTCAGTAGCACACTGTGGTCCGGTCAATGTGCCGACAAAGAAGCGCAATTACGCTGTTCGGGCAGGCGCGTGTTCTGACGAGAAGAGCTAGAGCTTCAACGGGGTTATATGAAGTCAGAGGCATTAGTGAAGGGGAATAAGCTTAAGCTAGTGGCCTCTTTGATTTTACTTCCGATAGACCTCGACTTTTTTCGAGCTTGGTAACCTCTAGTTTGATCAGGAAAACCAGCTATTCGACGAGGCAACAACTATTCAACCGGAACCAGAAGGCGTGGATCATTAAACGTACCTATTCGAACGAAGCCTTGCACCCCCCCCTTGATGATAGTAGCTGGGTGGACTATTGGATACGGAACATAGAACTACCAGGCGAAGGAGAGAAACCTGGGATCGGGTCTCGTCTGCTATGATCTCCCCAGTCAAAATCTCGGATTTGTAACCGAACGAGAGTTGTTGTTGCGATTTCTAAATGAAATTTCATTTCCATGTTTCCCGCTAAGCATTAGATTCGCTTCGCTGGGGCTATGAAATGCATGCATATGAAAACCTTCCTACTTAGAACAAGTAATTGTCGTCGATCAACCCTACCTTCGAATTTTGCGTATAGCACCCCGGGTCTTGAACTGACAGGAATACAGGCTTTGGTATCCAAAGTGAAACAGATACTAGTTTAAATCATGAGTGGGGTAATCCGTCCCCTCTCTAGCCGTCTTTACATCTGCCTATGTTGTATGGTTAGGGGTGAACCGCAACATGCGCTCGCTACTTGTTGCTCGAGCAACTCAAACTCCTATTGATGGTATTGATTCAACCGCGACTGCTGCTTCATCTTCTTCTCATTCCCCCGCTCCAGCCCTTATGGATAAATAGGCTGCTGCTATCTCAGCTCGGTCAACTGGTTCTGGACCAATAGATGGTACTGAATGCTTGAACCTCTGCATCTCGAAACTTGGAGACTAGTTCTCAATGATCGATCGATAACTAACTAACTTCTGCCCGAACCCACCTATTTACGCTTCATTCCGATCCCTACGCACTCGCACTGGTTCGGAGAGCTATTGAGACGAATCCGGGCTCATGTTCGGCCCTATATAGGTTGGCGGGCGGGCTAAAAAATCCGCTGAAACGAAAATCCAACTAGTCCCCAGTAATCCGAATGGAGCTTCGTATGGTGCGCAAGGTGCAAAGTCTACTTTCGCACGCAGAATCTACTGAATCCACTGCTTAACCAACTGTGGCTATACGATGCGGTGATATCAACATCCGCTGTTTGTTGCTGGACCACCCCAGCCCGCTGCCTTAATTGTTTGCTGGTTCAACGGATTTGGATCCGCATCACCCCTGCTCCAGCTATCCTAGCTTCTGCATTGCATCATTTATTGCTGCAGGAGATAAAGCTTCATGAAAATCTGGATATGCATGCCATAGAAGCCCCCTACTAATCTAAAGGGGGGGCGAGGGGTAAAAGCCGTTGGTTGAAGGCGCAGGTAATAAATGGGCTTGTTCTGGCATGAGACAGAAGGAGTCTCAATGAGGGGATTTATTGAGAGCCTTAACATAAACATATAGGTAGGCTATGCATAGAAGCCATTGAACAGAAGGCGTGATCATTAATGAGCAGGGAATAGGCTTTTGTGACAAGGCATGGTATCGCATTCCATGCGGATCGATAGTCGACAAGTCCAACCTCCTTCTACGACCAACAACACTTTGTAGATTGAAACAATGGAAAAATAGAGCTGCACGAGCTTTTCAGCTCGATCCACTCCCTCCATCATCATCCTCCGATGGAAAGCGGGAAGGAGGCGAGATATACCCGACCTGGTCAAGAAAAGCCACACCTTCTTGGGATCCTTAGAGCTGGTTGAGATCCTCTTTGATGCCTCCCCTAAAGACCATTAGATAATTCAAACAGAAGGTATTGGGACATTCAAGTAGGCGCCCAGCATTCCATTCATTGATCAATAAGTGCTTGAAAGCCCCATTTGAAGGTCAAATCTCTTCCTTCTTCCCTGGTTAGCTTTTAGCAGTGGTGAAAGGAAATTTGGAGCTTACAAGTAGGATATGAAATAGAGAGTTTAGAAGTAGTTTAAAACATAAAGTAGAAAGCCGCCCTATTTAGGTTGTTGAGATTGAAGGAGGAAGGAAGGTTTCATCTACGAGCCACTTGCACTGAACTGACTGACTACCAACTTGACTTGCCTACCGACCGAGACAGGACTAAAGCTAGACGTAGGCCCTAAAGCACTCTCTCTCCCCAACCCTCTTTCAAAAACTTTTAAAGGTCCGAAGGACACTTAAAGATTCCGAAGGACTAAATATGCAAGCGGTAGTTCGGTATCAGCTGTCTCATCTGGTCAATCTCATCCCGCACAAGAAGGATTTTGATCTAAGCCTGTACTGTACCCGGAAGCGAAAGCGAAAGGGAATGTCGAACTCAAATAAAAAGTGGAGTGAAAGCACCTACCTTATGTTTAGGCGTGTTGGTTTCAATGAAAAGCCAAAGAGAGAGTTTTGCGTGTGCCTGCTTTAGTAAGGAAAAAGCTTGAAAAGCGTACTTGCTTTAACAACGGAAAGAGGTTCCTTCAGCGGTTCAGCTTTAGGTCTCGGTTCAGATGCTGGCTCAAGTACTGGTGAAAGTGCCTGAACCTAAGCGTCTCGCTTGCATAAAATACCCGGGGGTGTGAGTTCCTACTTTAGGCTTTCAATATTTAGCTTTAACAACTTTCACTAGCGCTTGGCTAGTTACCGAAACCCAACAAGATTCTCTGCACTTGGGCTTAAAGGGTCTTCTTAAAAGCGGCTAGAAGTTCAAAGCTAAGAAGGCGAGTAGTTGATACGAGTTTACTGAGCGCATCGCCTTCCCTAGAGTGAGCAAGAGCGGAGTTTACTACGCGAGCCTAAATGCGAGTTTCACTGACTGAACCCACCACTACCCGAAAGCCGATACCGCTAGAGAAGAGCAAGAATCATACTTTTTCTACTTCGCTTGCCGGACAGGAACTCTTTGATTCAAGATCCCCTTGCCTTACGCCCTGCCCTGAAACCGTAGTGAAAGCGATGCGTTCTGTAAGGGCTTGAATTAGCGAGCGAACCGTACCCACCAACTGAGCCAAGGTTATAGGTCGACAAACCGTCCTTTTTGATTTGACGCCACACAGATTTCGACTATGGAATAAGGTTTGGGACCCTTGATTCCTTTATTTGTTTTTTAAACTCTCGTTAAAACGCTTTATAGAAGTCTTTGATGAATAGGTGCCCTATCTTGAGCTTGAAGAAGAAGAAGGAATGACCAGTATTGTTGATTCTCTATTTCTTATCTTTAGTATTGGTCTACAACTCTTTATTTCAATGAAAATGCAAGGACTAATATAGCACCCCACGGAACACCTATTTGATCCATCTAGCCTGCCTTAAAGGGCTCGGGCCTCTGTTCAAGGAGTGACTTTGTTGAGCTCTTTTAGTGAGTGAACAGCCACTTTCCTAATAAATACATTCCATACTTGACTTGCCATACTTGACTTGATAGGGCGATTCGGTGGCCGAATTGGTCTGACTCAGGAAGCTCCCTCCAGAGCAAAGCAAGCTGTAAGTCAGTTTCAAGTCTGCCTTTCCGCTAGAAAGCTCACTACACGCCACGTCACTTTTGACTTAGCAAAGAAAGACAAGCTACGAACTACCGCTGCCCCTCTCTAAGTAAAGGTAAAGTCTCTCCTTCAGCTAGAATGTAAGGAAATTGAAAGAAGCGGAAAAGGGTCAAAGGCGGTTGCTAGCATCGAAGAGAGCCGTCATTTTCGATAAAGTTTGAGTTCGGACTTGGCGAACGAGCTCTTGTCGCGGGAGAGGAAAGCGGGGCAGGCAAAATAACCATTCCGGTGGTTGATAGTGGAGCAAAGGCTGGATAAAACATGGATAGGCATGCCTTATCATCCAAAAGGATGTAGAAAGAGGAAGGGCTCGCGGGGTCGATCCCACATCTCATAGAGAGGAGGAAGACCAGGGATGATAAGGGATAACTAACTCTACAGCTCACAGGAATGGGAAAAGTCATTCTACATTACTCCAGTTTTCTCAAAGTTTTCTTTAAGAGAGAATAGGGAGTAAGGCTGAAATGGCTATACGGCTTCCAAATTCTTTTTGAAACGTATGTTGATTGAACTAATAGATGCTGGGTGAGGGCTTAAAGACCCTATTCACATAGCGTTCCTGGACACATATTTTTCCTCGGGGCGGGCAGATTTTCCTATAAATAGGGGGCTCGGGCCTTTTGGGGGGGATAAAGGGCAGCGCTTGACGGAAAGAAAAGAGTTTTCTCTGCGACACTTTCACTATGATCCGCTTGCTTTATTTGAACAGGAAAGATAGCCGTAACTAGCCTAGCCCGAAAGATAGGATTTCGTAGAGCGCTGGAACTTGACTACTTTGATAAAGCTTTCCTTTTCGGGTAGCGGGTAGGCTACAGTCAATCAATTCTATCTGTCGGGTAGCGAGTAGGTAAGGGCCGGAAGCAGATACAAGATCAGCCCTATTAGAGAAGGGGACAGGCGGTATGGATAGGAACACAACTTGCCTAATTGGGGAACAACCCCTTGCAAAATGAAATTTCTTGTATGTGGACAAAACTATCGGAAAAAGGTAAGGGAAAGAGAAAGCAAACCGTTGTTTGTAGGGCGTAATTTGATAGGCAGCTCGTATAGAGCCTACGTCTCCTTTGGTTGCCTTGAAGTTGCTGGGGAACAGGGTCTTCAATGGGCTTGAATCCTTCCCTTTTTCTATAAAACCTAATCTTACTTTTTACCAAATATCTAACCAGTTATAATAAGCTGACCTTCCCTATTCTGTCCTTTTACCTATAAAGCTCTACTTGATTTGCTATCGACTGAAGTCACTCGCCAGTGCTATCTCTTCCTGCTAAAGCTTTCCCAGCCAATCAACTAGATCTAATATCCTGCCCTTTTGGTATTAGTCGTAGTAGTGTCGGCATAGGACAAGACGATTCCTAGCCTTTCGGTTGAATCGATAGTTCCACCACCCGGCATAAAGGAATAGATTTGATTCCAGGTTGGACGGCAAAAACATCAATCAATAAAGTGGGATTCCCCTCAATTTAAAGCCCTTCATCTCTCAATCCGAGGAGGGCAAAGGCTGGACATGTGTTCTATCTCCTCCTCTTTCTTTGACAGGTTATTCATCGATATCTGGGTAAGCCCAGGCAGTCAAAGTGTAGAAGCACTCTTCTCTATCTGTTGAAATCCCTCTTGATCGACCTCAGGTAGGGGATGAAGGAGTATAGGTCTGCCGCTGCTTGACCGTAGATCATACTCCCTTCTTGAATCTCCGGCGAGGCGACCAAGATCATTTGAAAAAGAAGAGGGGCGAAGCGATAGTATTTCATGCCTTGATAAGGAATTCTCCAGTTGTGTGGAAAATCAGTCCTAAAAGCGATTTTTCGAATGAAAGTCCCTCTTTAGAGAACCCTCGAGTAACTCCCGTCCCTCCTTCACTGAAGAACATCTCTTCTTGTTCTTACAGTGGTTAGAAATACCTGGGGGTAGAAATACCTTAGGGAATGTCGGAGAATAGTCTTATTATGTCGGAGAATCGTCTGCTAATAATCGTCTGGATCTATCGTCTGCTAGTCATCCCCTCTTTTATCACCTGTAAAGTGCCTTCTGAGGTCACTAAGGGGCACCACATAGCTCTCCTCTTTAAGCATGGTCCTGATTTCCCCTGTCTCCTCTCACCTCAAGAGAGGAACGCAAGACTGCTAGCTAGTCTTCCCCCGAGTCTATCCTTATGGAGGAGAGCCCGCTCTCTTTCTTACTGTTTTTCTCATGGACACGGGACCTTTCTCGGGTGTGCTGCTTTGCTTAAGTTAGTTAAGGTGTGAAGGTTGCTTCTGCTGCGTGACGTGGTAGAAGCTTTTTGTTTAGTTGATTCGGAAGCGGAGTCAGAGTAAATAAACGACAATCTCGCTTCGAAACCGCTCTGACGTTCTTTTCTTTGCCAAGCGGCTTTAAAAAAGGCCTCGTATAAGGGGTAAAGTGAAGAAGGAGTCGGAGCTAACCATAGTGATATGAATGTCCGATCGACTTCTATATGCAAGTAGAACTTGGGTGCTCCCTTTGCTTGCTGACCCGAAATTGACCAATACGAACTCGGGCTCGGGTTAGTCCCGGCTGTGTTGCTTGATGAAAGAAGCTGATCTGGGTGGTTCAGCTGGACTCGTTGTACCAGTTTATTCCGTATATTGTACCTGTCTCTTCCTTATTCGGATTCGGATGAAGGTGAGTGGCAAAGTCAGTTCGAAAAGCGCAGCAAGCGCTCGTGGCAAGTGACCTTGATAGCCAAGTCACAGAGATCATTGAATTGCTGGAGCGCAGTGTAGTTTTCTTCGCTGGGCTCAAGGTTCGTGGTCAAGACCCGGTACTACGGGTATGAGATGTGGCAGAAAATACCCAGAAATGGGTGTAGAATCAACTCGCAGAAATGCCCGGTCAAAGAAGGGCTTGCTAGAACTCTGAAGAAAGGCTTAAAGCAGAGCTTTCTCACTGACTCAGGAAAGGCTCAATCATCAGAAATGGTTCGAGGAGAGCTTCAATCGAAAAAAAGCCTACTTATTCTACTCGAAAACCCTATTAGGCAGTAGTGGCAAGCACAGCAGAAAGGAGCTTTCCTAGATGTCAGGCGGGGAATCCTCATTGTGTACTACCTAGCCGACTCTCTTAGTGTATCACCGGAGTCTATCTAATGTCTCCTAATGCAGCTACGAAGGGCAATGCTTTGTGGAAACCGGGCACTGAAAGAGAGATTTCAATGGATACTTCAAAAGCACTAACTAAGGAGGAAGCGCCCCAAGCATGGTCTGAAATCATACCATTAGGCTTCCTTCCAGTGGTTGCTCCGCTTCCTTCCTCCTGCAATGAGGCAGATCGCTGAGGAAGCTATTTCCTAACCAGAAAACGAGAAAGGGAACCTAATGTTCCACCCATTGACTGGCAAAAGTCGTGAGAAAACCCCCATTTCTTTAGCAAAGAATGAACAACATTGAGCTAGCACGTCAGACTTGCCTGTCTACTTGAGGGAAGGTGTGAATCCTGTCTTCTTTGAACAGCAATCGCGTAATCATTCTCGCCTGTTATTGTCGGGTTTGGCTAGCCCATTTCCTTTCAGTATAAACTAGAGTTGTTAGTTTGCTAGTTTTCCAAGTATGCTTTTTGATTAGGAAAACCTATGAAAAGTGAACCGGATATCCCCTGCTTCAGAAGTTGGATTTGGAACTACTATACTACAACCTCTGCTACTGACCTACCAAGCGCTAAGCGTACCTACATTAATATACTTTCATTAATATACTTTCAGACATAGCTCCAGATGGTGTTCATTCTAGTTCTTTTTCAACTGATTATGAAACTCATTTCGCAGTATAGGGAGGTGGGTTTAAAGACGGAAAGGAAGAAAAAAGCTCAACGCGCGCCAGAGACTGATGAGGCATAGGATGGATCCGCTTCAACCGGAATCGTTGCCCGACCAACTGTTCATTCTGTCTTTACCTCATTCGCTGGGGAGTTTCGAGCTCTGTCCCTATCTGAAGCACAGGGAGACCCCGTTCCATCGGTTGATACTTAATAAGATAAAGAGGTTCCTAGACAAAGTGCATCCGCCGAAGCAGCAACAAGAGACGAAGCATCGGGTCCTGGATAAGATGCAGTAGAGAACAGCCCCTTACTTATAGAAAAGGAAAGAAGCGCGCAAGCAACTTCGATTCGCTTTCCCCCTTTAGTATGATAGGCAAAGATTGATTTCAAGTATACCGCGATGAGAAAGCAATATAGGCCAGCCGGAAACGGAACAAATGCTGCTGCTGCCGCTTACTATACAAGGTTCGCATGACTTCGCTCTCGTTGTGCATGGACTTCCTAATCGAACTAAGAGGGATCGGGCTGTTGGCTCAGAGAAGGTTTGCTCGGGGAAGGAATAACAACAAGCTTTTAAGGCTGAAGAATAAAGGAATTCTTTTCTTTATCACTAAGCGGTGGGAGGGGAAGCTAAAGTAAGCGACTCAGAAAGGTCAGGTGGTTTTATATCTTAGACTGCGCATGGAGTCCAAGGGGTAAGGCATCGGTTTTTGGAGCGGAACAAGTGCCTTAGATACGAAGTCCAATCAAATAAGTGACAATCGTTCGAATGCGTTATCGGAAATCGTCGCACCAGATCGTAACGCGGCATCGTAGCTTCCTGCCTCGCGCCAGCCCCGGTCTTGTGGTCTTTCCTTTCGGTGATGTCTTCACCTAACGTCTTTATATCTGGCGGCACGAGCATGATCGTTATCTACAAAATTCTTCGCTCCAAAGCGTGCAACATGATCTTTTTTGAAGCAAGGGCCCCTTCTGCCTTTAGGGCTTTCCCAAGGGGTCTAATTCAGTGCTTCTTAGGATATGGCCTTCCTCAGCAAAGAGATCCGCTTCCTAAGATGGCCCTTCCCAGCTCTATGCTTAAGACAAAGCTGCTCTCTAAGGCTTTCCAGCGCCAGACACATACCTAGCTCACACCTTAACTGAAGGAAGGTGCTCCACAAGACTGGCTTCGCCGCCCTCCCGGCTCCCGATTTAAAGTGAAGATGTTTTCCTGTTCAAGTGTGGGAGTTATTAAAGTTTTTATAAAAAGAAATAGTTGAAATGGGAGGAAATGGAAAAGCCGAGATGGAAAAGAGTGAATGAAACTGAAACCTAAAGATAGGGTGTCTGCAATTATTGAAGAGATTAAGCATAGGGAGAGTTGCATAGGGCCACTTAAAGCAGTACTAAGACAGTTATCTTATCTCTGTAAAATGTTCCAGAGCCACCGCTCTGTAATAACGAGGTTTTTAAGCAAGCTGGAATAACTTACTTATATATCACATTAGAGAACAAACCTTTCTCCTTCCGAATGCGGCGAAGCGAGCTAGGTTACCGGGAGAAATCCTCTTCCCTTAGTTTATGCTAATCGATTGAGTAGTCATAGGAGTCGCATTAAAGCCCCTATGGAGGCTTCTTGCTACTGCCCTACCATAAGAGCAATAAGCCAGTCACAGGCAAGCAACCTCTTGAGTCTCTCACTTCCGAATCCGAATGCCCAAAAGACCTACTTGTCGGCCACTGCTGCCTACGATCCAGTGTGCAGGGTGCTCGCTGATCGGAAACCTTTCCCAAGAAAGAGGGGCTTCACTGAAGGGCTCTTCAAGGTAAGCAAAGCGTTACTAACCAAATACCGAATAGAAGCCAATTCCCCCCAGTGAAGACACTCTGGTTCGAAAGGGGCCGCTCTCTAGCTAGGATCTGATTTGCTATGTCCTCATTCCATCGGTGGAGAATAAGGTTCCTATCCCACTCGTCGGTTTATCTATTTTTGCAAACCTCGATAACCACCCGCCCCTCTTTGAATGAGGAGCTTCACTCTTTAGAAAAGACTCCCACTCTTAAACACGGAATAATCAGACGAGTTAAATTCCACGCTGGAAGCCCCAGTTACTGATCCCAACTTGACGGTTCAGACCTGTTCCCTGCTCTACTTCTGCAAAAGATCCTGCGGAAAACCACTAAGCTTTCTCTTCTCCAAGTTGCTCCTATATATGGCTGAGTCTGCTGCTTCAAGCTCGGATATTTATAAGTCTGTTAAGGGACCAGGATTTGCTGGTTCGAGATGAGAAACTTAACCTTGTGGTCCAGTTAGTCTTGAAAAAACGGAAGCAAATGCTTTTGGCAGTTTAGGCGTCTCCGAAAGTGGCTGCGAGATCAAGGCCTGTGAGAGCTTTTGGAATAAACAAATAAGTCAAGAGGAAATAACTGCTGGATGCACTGTTCCGGCGCCTGCTTCGTTCGGTTCTGATACGGATGTGTTTGAAACGGAGGACTTGGCCTGTGGCTCGGGAGAAAGAACCAGATTCTCTGTTTCGGTGGGCGATTCCCCCTTCGTTTGATAGTGCCGGGGACCCCTATTCCCTTGATTCGGTAGATGAAGCACAGGACGCTGTTAGTCGATTCTTTGGATTCAGCCTTGTTAGTTGGTCAGATTGGTCTCGGAAAGCCCTCCTCTCAGTACAGGGAAAGTATATACAAAACCTCCTCTCATGTATGATATTTCTTTTACCTAGTTCCGTCTTCGCTTGGAAAAGCCGAGACTTCAATAGGCTATTCACTCTCCAAGACAACGCAATTGAGTGTGTCTAATCCGAAAAAGTTGCAAGAATCAAAAAAGAAATTCGATTCAAAAATGCAACGATGACAATCATGTGAAATGATGACTACCGTGCAAGCACAAAAATGGATGTGGTGTGTGTCCCCCTTTTCGTTTAGAGCTCCTCGCTTGGCCTGTTATCTTTGCTATTTGCCCCAAACGGAGGAGGGACCGCGGCAGGACGAGCAACCCTCGTTGTGTCCGGGGCGCCCAAAGCAAAGCGCGGTTGGGCTGCGACATCCGCCGATAATGGTTATGGGGTTCCGCAAGGCGGCCGGACTATTCCACCACTAAGAACCTGTCCTGGTCTTCTCGACTCACCACTGCGAGCTTACTTACTTGGAACTTCCAGTCGTCAGTCAAAGCTCCAATTCGAGACCTGTAGTTGCGAAATAGTTTCTTTTTTATGATCAGGTTAGTTAAAAAGTTGGGAATGAGAGATTTGACCATTATGCCGAAGTTAAAAAGCACAGGCGTGCAAGCCATCAGATTAAGGTTTCTCTCCGCTTTTACTTCATAGCATGAAGGGTTATGAAATTCTCCCATGAGGCCATTATATGGTATGGCCGCCAGAGATCACATCACTGTAATGCTCAATAAACTACCCCTATTTGAGCCCCATCGTCGATGGTCATAAAATGGCGATAGAAGCACCAAAAGCAGCGGTAGGATCGATGTATTGATGTCCGCGGATCCCGATATTGCTTCATCCAACCCCATTCACTACCCATGATTACAGGACCCCCTCGGCCAAGGAACCGACCCGAAACGAGCGATTCCTATCCCTGGATGTCTACCACCTCTTACAAATCAAAATGGGCTAGCTAAGGACCCGAATCAAGTGGACCGAGTGCTACCCCTGTCCACCGACCCTGGCTCAAACCTTTGCGTACAGCCTTTCCCAGAGCCTAGCTTGACAGAAGAACACAGAAATGTGTACCTACACGTATATCTATTCCTGCTTGGTTGCTCCTGCAATAAAAAAGAAAAGAGAGGGGCCCCCTCTGGGGAATGCTATTTTGAGTTAGAAGTAGTTCTAGATGCAGACGTTCGGTCTTCTTCTTCTTTATCGTCTTCAGGGCGAGCCGACAGCGGCTGAGGTAAGCATGATTGTAGCAATACAAATAGGCGCGGTAGACGAAGGAGCTGTTTTCAACAAATCAATATATGGGTGCCCGGCTGATGAAATAAATCCTCAGAATGCCCTTCGTGCCTAAAAGGTTAGTTCAAGGGCTTTGATAGGGAAATGCACGCACTTGTTCTCGTTTCAGATGCGATCAAAAAGCCTTTTTTTTTCCAAGCGTAGAGACTACATATGAGGAAGATGCGAATAGAGATGCGGAAGTTCCTGTTGGAGTTGGAGGTGCAGGAGCAGTGAACATGACTCTTTCAGTAGCTCTTGCAGAAGGAAGAAATACGGTAAAGAGGAATTCCAGGCGTAGGAGTTCATTCAACTATAATAGGAGGAGCAGGTGCTAAAGGAATAGTCTCTCTCTTGGTTTTGGGGCAGAGGTATGGCTCTTAGCAGGCACTTTTTGCCCTGCTGCTCTAGCTGGAGTTATAGGCTTAATAGCTATTAATCGTTCTTTGCCTGCCCTCTTTCAAGTGTGAGGGATCGGATTGTCAAACGAGAAGTCCAATATAGCAGCAAGAATCATACTTGATCTTTGATTCCCCGTTGCTTCTTTCATGTAGTGTAGTGACTGGGACGAGGGCATCGATCGTACGAAGGGAGGAGAGGCGCTAGCCTAGCCTTTGCCTTGTTCACTGCTTTCTATTGGCCTTTCCCTGCCTACCTACCTACCAACAAGAAAACGGCAGCGCTAACGCGCAACGGTGGTCGTAGATCAGGTAGGGCGCTCATCCGTTGGCTGCTTGTTTGGTCCGGACCTGGCCTTTAACCGCCTCTCTGATTGGAATTGAGGGCAGACGGTACAGAATGGGGGGCTGGTGAGGCACGGTCCGGGGACGGAACTAGCATTCGTAGTCCTTTAGCTTAAAGTTCCAGTAGTATAGTAGTCGACTGTATCTGTTGCAATGCCTATTCAACTTCATTAAGTGCCTGCGGAGGAGACCGCATTCTGTTAGGTGTAGAGGAGCAAGGCAAGCAACCCGAGGTGCCGGAACAGAACTATCAAACGGAGGCCCGGGTGCCTAAGCTGCTGGAAAAGAAAAGGTTGGAAGGTAAGCAAGCCAATATCGATTTGCAAATAGAACTACGGATGCTGGGCCACGCCCCTTCATCAACCACTCGAACCAGATCAGCAGAAAAAGAAGTACGCTACATGTAAGACCAAGCCAATCCAGATTCAACAAAGCAAACATAGGATGCTGACGTAGCGGGTGCCGAAGAAGACACTTCTTAGGGGTAGTGGAGTCATGATCTTGCCTCCGTGCGTGCTATCTCTCCCCTTTCTTTTGAGAGGCTTGCTTCCGTCCCACAGTAAGAAAGATAGCTTTTCATGCCCAGGCGTGGCAATCCCATATTCAGTGGAACCGGGGTCAGAGGCGGCTGATGTATCGTACTACTGTTGTGTTGCCTAGATGGCTCAGTAAGACTGGTGAGGCCTGTTTGAGAGCTTAAGGCGGATAGCGGCGAGATGCTTCCGTATAGGATAGGACTACTTTTGACTAGTGGCCCCAGTCAGGCGACTTGTTAGGCCCGTTTTCACCGGATAGCGAAGATCGATTCGGCGGTCTCTTTGCCTTTGCCCGCGTAGTTTGATCCGTAGTTAAAGATCAAGGAATGTGGTCCTGTAATACCTCTTCCTTCAGGTCTTGTCCTTTGGCAAACGGAATGGCACTTTCGCACCCCGACGAGACCTGGGATGGGACTCGAGGAAGCGCATCTCTGTTTATAGAGTACTTTTGAGATTGGATGGTTGGGAGGGAAGGGAAGGCGATTAGGAAAGGCTAATAGGTGATGCAAGCTAGGGCGAGGGCACTCCGGCTTTCACTGTCAGCTAAGCGGCACCAGTCAAGTAGGGATTTCTTCGCAAATAGTCATTTGATTAGGATTCTTGCTATAGGATCATATGAATTGAATTCAATAGTACCAGGCCTTGCAAACCAAAGCCGGTAGGAAGCAACTCCTCCGGAGGCAAGGTAAGCGCTTGACGCAATGAAAGGAAGGAGACTGGCCCCGGAGCTTACCAGCCCAAGCTCAGTAGGCGAAAGCTGTGGGGAGTACAGTGAGTGTCGGAATTCGCCCGTGTAGGGAACTGTCCTAGCCAATTGCAAATGTCTTTCTTTCTTTCTTCGAATTCTATGTCTTAAGCATAGTGCACGAAAGAAGAGTATGGCATCTCTGCTTTATGCTTGATAGTTCAAGTAGGTAAGGTAAGCCTATTCATTCCATGCACTAGCCAAGGGGCCAAAGAGTAGTAGGCTTTCAAAGAATCTCCTTCCCCTTTCTCTAATAATTCTGTCCTTTCCTTTCTTTTCCTTCTTAGCGCGTAGTGGGAAGAGATGGTGCTATCGTATACTTTCTCATGCGTGCTTTTCTTTTAGGAGTCTTTTTTCTCTTTCATTCCCTCTAACTATCCATTTTATAATCGAAGACAGATGGTAGCGTAGGAGATAGGGCCTGATTGAGTACTTTGCAATCACCGAACTGCTTTCGCGAACCTTCAAGCTTGAAGGTGTAAAGGAAAGCATACAATCTTCATAGCCTTTTTGTACCATAGAATTCGCTCTTACAGAATCCGAAATAACCATTGCAAGGAGGAATCGGCGTTTATCCCTTCCCACTGTGAGGGAAGGTTGGATTCATAGATGCACTGATAACACTGATGCCAACTATTCTTTAATATAAAATAACTCCCCCTTTAGATGCAGAGAATGCAAGCTCCTATCGAATAGGCAAGAAGGAAGGGAAGGCACTTGCGAGAGCTTAGATCCGTATGAGGAAAAATCGGTTGTGATAGAAAGAGTTGTGAAAGAAAAAGCTGCAAGAGTAAGCGCTCCTCTTGGAATTGAAGCAGTTCCCGAATCAGCTCTTAGGACAACTAGGCTTCTTTGCGCAATTGAATCAATAGTTAACCCACGCACAAAATAGGCAGCTTGAGAAGAAGCTCTAAGCCTTGACGCTCTTAGAATTCTCCTATCCGGTGTGATTGAATCACTAACCGCTGTGAGAGTCAGCTTCTTCAATCCTTTGAAACTAAGGAAAGTAAAGTGATAGCCGAGACCCAAAGATCTCCTATTTTTATGCTTAAAGAGAGGCAAGGGGCCTAGCTTAACTTATACTTTGGCTAGCTAGATCCGAGCTACTCATACGCTGTCTGAGTTCCCGCTCTTGGTGTAATAAAAGCTGTTCGGGCTCTTTCACTCCTAAAATGAAGCTTGATGTCAGTAATGGAGCTTGCTTTGCCAAAGAATATGTCTTACGCGGTGACTCCGATTAAACCACGGGGAAGGGAAGGTGCGAAGCCTGATTGACCTAATAAATATTGCCCTTTCTCAAGATGAGACAGTTGGGATGGAACTTGAACGGGGTTCATTTGCAAAAGTTGGAGAATCCAACCTGCTGCTGTGGGAATAGTGCCTCACGTCGACTTTTTGCCGTTGAATCCCAAAGAAAGAATAAAAAGGACAAAATTCCTTTTAAGGAAAGAATCAATAGGAGAAGATAGCCACACCGACGCACAGAGAATAGGGGGCTGCATTGGAGACGAAGAAGGGCAGAAACTTACATACTTCTTTCCAGCTCTTCTAGTTAGCGCGTAGTGGGAATAGCCCCTTCCATTGCCTGAAAGCCAATAAAGAGTGCCTCACGTTCCACTGAACGCTGGGGAAGGAAGTGACATAGTTTTTTTACGAGTAGTAGGGGTATGCTTTATCTATCTTATAACAAGGTGTGAAGTGTGGTCTGAATACCTTGTTACGTGTTTTCTCTTTGGCGCTGTCTACCGCTGTGTCTGCATCCTTCTCCTCAGCACTTAGTATCCCGTCCATCGCCCATTTTTTGTCCATAAAATTGACCTGGTGGAAGTGGGCGAACTACCTACTATGGAAAATTCAGATAATGTCATTGATTGAAGCACAAGATCTTCTCAGTTTCGTTGATGGAACTGGAAAAGAACCAAAGGACTGACTTTCTTGAGACTTATTACAAAAAGGTGAGATAATGAACCCTGAGTACGTCACCTGGAGAAGAACAGACCGACTACTCAAAAGTTTAATGATAGGAACCATGACCGAAGACGTTCTTAGTCTTGTCATTGGACTAAGAATGTCTCGTGATATTTAGATGTGCTTAGAAAAAACGTTTGCCCGGACCGAGAACTTCAACTACAGTGTCAATTGCAGCTATGTCGCAAAGGGTTCAAAACCTCTATCTTCTATCCTATTGTAGGCCGATAGGTCCGCTATAGCCTAATCCGCCCACAGAGGTACCCAAACTCGGCGCCCTCTCTAGGGCAACCTCTGTCTGCCTTCTAAAATGAGCTGTACCGAGAGAGAGGAATAGTCTCTTTTGAGTTCCCCGTGCTACGGCTGCTGTTACAGCATCATATGTAATGATCCTCTTCTCTGAGCCGCACCTGGCATCTCAGTTGTTCTTGTTATCAACCGGTTTTGATTGGTAAATCATTGAATACATTCACAACCATTAGTGAATTCCCACAGCAATCCCAATCCCTTGCTGATGTGATGTGTTTTACATCGATCGCACCGACGCCATTGTGTTTGCGTGAAGCTCGAGAGTCAACAAATGCAGGAAT